AAGCGATTCGATTGATGGGATTTTGTATGATACTTCTGAGATCGATGAGATTGATATTCAAATATTTCTTCTTAGAACGTATTGATTTGACCCCATAAGCGGAACCACCAACCAATAGCATGTTGCCACCAGAAGCAGAAACCCGTATTTCTTCCAGAAAATCTCCTAATTGTTCCAGAGCAACTAGAAAGAGATTCTTTAACCAGAAAGAATTCAGTTCAGATTCAGATGTAGGATACCTATCCAAAAGTTTTCGCAACTCAATCATGTATGATGGAATCATCAAAGATTTGATCTTTTCTAACTCTGTCTGTAACTCACTAGAGGCTCGGGAAACAAAGAGAAGATGTATGCGAACGAGATATCCAGCAACAAGAAGAAGGAAAAGGATTGAATAGAGGAACTCCCGAGCATTTGTTAATCTCAGATATGTCCATATCAATGGAACGGGTGACTCATTATTTCGATGAATCGTTTCTTCGGACAGAAGGAGATTCTGTAAACACTTACTCGAAATCTCACTTATCAGACTCGAAATCTTACTTTTCAGAGTCAGAGTCCATTGTGGAAGAATCTTCTGAGGAATTGGCCATGATATATCTGATACATGCATAATATCTCTCAAAACGGATACAAATTTGTGCCTGCTACTTAGTATCCTTAGTATCGGCAATGGTTCTGAAAAAATCTCTAAAAGGGTGGTGAAATTTAGATATTTCCACCCTGTCGAAGTAAGGAACCATGGCATATATGTTTGGAAGAGATTCCATTTTGAGAGATTGAAAAGAGCACTATCTCGTTGAAAGGTTCTATACATCTGCCCTTTCTCAACGCATTTCTTTAGAGAAAGACTCCGTTTTTTTTTCCTCTTTCCAGATGGGAAATCCTTCTCAGAACATGGAGTGTGAATCAAATCCATGTTTGAATTGAAACTGAGATACTCATGCAAGTTCTTCCCTTCTGAATCAGATAGATTCATATCTGAAAGAGGCTGACAATAAGTTCTTTCAAAATTAACTATTTGTTCCTCTGTTAGAGGTGTTGTAGAAATGTCTGCGATCGAGTAAATAGCTCTACGAACGAATGGCTCGGATCGAATTGGAAAATGGAAAAATTTGTACAAGTTATACCTTTCGTCACCACTTTGTGTAAAATCGTTAGGTATAAATATGTCAGATACCTGTGACTCGATTGGCAAAATAGTCTCTCTCTCCCCAAAAATATGTTTTTTTTTACCGACGCACGAAGAAAATATTTTGTTGCGAATGAACAAGATAGTGAGGAATTGTCCATATGTAGGATCATAATTATTGATACGGGTCTTTTCCACATAAAAAGGGAATCTTTTGTTACAATAGAACCAGAAGCGATTTGGATCATTCAAGAATCGAAGTGGATTTTCTTTATAAAAAGAAGATATCAATGAACTTCTATGAAATGGTTTCACGGGATTCAGCCAATTGTCTCGATCATGGAATATCATTGATAAATAGGAATCCATGTTATCAAAGGATTTCCTGCGATTATTTCTAGTATGGAATGAGTCAATCACCCACTTTGGTATCTTTTTGAAGCAAAATGGTAATCTTGTTCCTCCATTGATCAAGGATTTCGGTCTTTTGGAAGTATCATGATCATCCAATAAGAAGGGTTTCAATTTATTCAAATGAACGATTTGAACACCTATTGATTCTAACAACTGATTGCAGAGTTGATCATTCGGACCTTTCAATTCATAGATGTGGATCTCGGACCTATGAATGGGGGTATTCCCGATACTCACAAAGAAAAGGGGAAGTGACTTGGACAAAAAGAGAAGTGACTTGGACAAAAAGAGAAGTGACTTGGACAAAAAGAAACGAAGTGACTTAGACAAATCTTGTTTGTCTATAACCTCGGACCAATCAATCGAATATTGATTAATACGTAACCGATCGAACACTACTTGAAAATGGTTCTTCTGTTCAGAAAGGAAATGTTCCAAATGTTCCTGGAAATTCTTGCTCCCATTGGACCATTTGTATCTATATACATCAGGATCCCGATTCATGGATCTCCCGGTTCGAGAAATAAGAGGATCAAACCATTTCTTCTGACTCTTTTTCAAATTCGATAAATGTAGGTTGATCGTATATTTCATTATAGTTATATGATTCAGAGTATCATTTCCTATTTGATCCCTTTGAATTCCATATTCGAAGTTGTGATCGGATCTATTCATTAAAAAGAATCGATTAGATACATTTCTTATGTACCCATAGATTTGAATCAGATTTCGGATCAATCTATATTGATTGACTGCCTCCATTATGTTGTTGCTAGCAAATACCGCTGTTTTTCGTTTTGGATCTTCCAAATCATTCCCGCAGTAGATCCGGGCCGATTTTTTTCTGATCCTTCGATAAAAAGATTCATTCTCTTCATAAAAAAGAGGAGGTAGAACCAATAAAGATTTCTTTTTCGATTCATCTCCGGAGTTGAATACCTGATTCAAGAATTT